TTGTACCATCTGCTAAAGCTTGAAGAATTCCCAAAGGACCCGCGTATTCGGGTCCAATACGTTGCTGTATCCCTGCAGATATTTCTCTTTCTAACCAAACAATTACTAGTACACCCAGTGTGATTCCTAATACAAGAATGAAAATAGGGACAAGCATCCATATGATCCCATAAACTTCTTTTAAGGATTCCAATGTGAAAAAAGAATGGATAGCTTCTATTTCTGTTATATCAATTATCATTTCAACGATCAACTTCTCCCATAATGATATCTATACTACCTAGTATCGTCATAATATCAGCCAATTTCATTCTTTTAACTAACTGCGGCAGAATTTGCAAGTTGATAAACCCTGGCGGTCGGATTTTCCATCTCCAAGGAAAAACACTCTGATCCCCGATCAGAAAAATTCCCAATTCTCCTTTTGGTGCTTCGACTCTTACATAAAGTTCTTGCTTGGATAATTCAAAAGTCGGAGAAGGTTTTTTACTAATAAATCGATATTCAAAATCATTCCATTCAGGGTCTTTTATTCTATCAAAGCGCCGGCTTTCTAAATTCTCATAGGGCCCCCCCGGAATTCCTTCCAGGGCCTGTTGGATAATTTTTATGGATTCTGTCATTTCGCCGATTCGTACTAAATAACGAGCTAATGAATCTCCTTCTTTTTGCCATTGAATCTCCCAATTAAATTCGTCATAACACTCATAACGATCAACTTTACGAAGATCCCATTGTATTCCGGAAGCTCGTAGCATTGGCCCTGATAAACCCCAATTTAATGCTTCTTCTCCGCCAATAATCCCTACGCCTTCAACTCGTTCTAAAAAAATAGGATTTCGTGTAATAAGTTTTTGATATTCAGCAACCCCAGTTAAAAAATAATCGCAAAAATCCAAACATTTATCTATCCAGCCATGAGGTAGATCAGCAGCGACTCCTCCGATACGAAAATAATTATGCATCATGCGCATACCGGTAGCAGCTTCGAATAGGTCATATATCAATTCTCGTTCTCGCAAAATATAGAAAAAGGGGGTCTGTGCCCCAATATCTGCCATAAAAGGGCCAAGCCATAACAAATGGGAAGCGATACGACTCAATTCCAGCATAATAGCTCTAATATAGCTAGCCCTTTTAGGTACTTGAATATTGCCCAGCTGTTCAGGTCCATTTACGGTTATTGCTTCTGTAAACATAGTAGCTAAATAATCCCAACGTGTTACATAAGGCAAATATTGTATAATTGTTCGATTTTCCGCAATTTTTTCCATTCCTCTATGTAAATAACCCAATATAGGTTCACAGTCAATAACATCTTCACCGTCGAGAGTAACGATTAGTCGAAGAACACCGTGCATTGATGGGTGGTGAGGGCCCATATTGACTATCATGAGGTCGTTTCTTGTAGTTGGTGCAATCATAAGTTTTTCCTGAGTCAGTCTTCCATGCATTGCTGAAAGTCAAAAGAAGTTTATCAAATTTTAAACGACTAAGCTCATTAAGACTAAGCTCGTCAAATGGTATCATGCTTCAAATTAACGAGTTTTTATTTCTCGAATATCCAACTCATCAATTAATTCTTTATAGCGTCCTCTATTTCTTTTTGCCAAATAGGCTAGTAGTCGTTGACGTTTTCCCAAAATTTTTCGCAAACCTTTCTGAGATGAAAAGTCTTTTTTGTGAAATTCCAAATGTGAAGTAAGTCTCCTTATCTTAGTGGTGAAACTGAATACTTGAAATTCAACAGACCCTCTATTTTCTTTGTTTTCTTTTTCAGAAATAATAGAAATTACTGAATTTTTTGCCATAAAAAACTCTCCTTTCCCCTTGTACAGATATGGATTTTACCGATTAGTAATAAGTAATAATAATGCCATTAATTTTGATGTTGTATATACAATAATTTAATTCAAATAACTCCTATTTTTCTGAATTCAAACCAATCAGTCGAATTTGAAATTGGATTTAGATAGGAATAGAAAAAGATTGGTACATTTTCGCATCGAATAATTTACACCTAAAATTAAGAAGCTTCTGTTGACTCATTTCGAAAACGAATTGAGATATTATTCATAATTTATTTCATATTGAATACTAGAATCAGATGTGAGACAAGAAAAGTATGTGATCTGTATATTATATTTGTTTACTTTCATTTGATATACCCTATATTTATATTATATATAGATTAATATAGATTATATATAGGGTATATAGAAATGGGGTCTAGGATATATATAGAAAATTGTATTATTCACAGAATTTCAATCGCGGATACAGATGTATTCTTAACATACTGAAACGACTGCCATTATTGGTATCAAACCAATAGCGATTCATACAAGCTAAATCTTCTAATCGATAATTAGGCCAAAGAAAAAGCTTTAATTTCATTAATTGATTTTTCTCTCTATCAAGATAGTTATTGTCATGTGAAACTCGACTGCTGTTTTTTATGTTCTTTCTATTCAAAAATACTCGATTTCTATCTATATAATTTTCATTCTTTGAATTGAAACAAATTAGAATTCTCACTTTTCTACGACGTTTAAACGATAAAATATTTTCCGGAACAAGTAAATCAAAATGATTTTTGTTTCTATTTTCAGTTATTCTTTGATGTGGTGAAATTGTTTCATCCAAATTTGTCCTAGAAAAATATCTTTGCTCTTGATATTTTTTATTAATTTGATGCTTACTTTTATGAAGCAACGAAATACCTATTGTTTGGTACATAATAAATTGTCCGTCTTTTTTTCCAGACAAACGAAGCGGTTCTACAATCAATACCCCCTTCTTCATCAATTCTGAAAGAGTTAAATTCTTTTGAATCAGCATTCTATCCAAACTTATTTCTCTCTTTTGAATGGAGGATATCGTAATTTTTCTTGGATCTATCAGTCTAAGCAGAAGACAATATACCTTGATATTATTGATCATTCTTTGATTCAAAGTTGTGTCCCATCTCAATTGAAAAAGCAAATAACGTTTCAGGAAGAACTCGAGTTCTGCTTCTGTATTGCTTTTGTATTGTTTTCTATTTTTCTCCTTTTTCATGTCCAAGCTTACATAATTATCTTCAATATCTTTTTGTTGTGAGAGAACGAATCCACGATCTACTTGGCTTATAGGTTCTTGTTCTTCTTGATTTCGTTGCTTTTTATTTGAGGCTATCAACAAATTTCTCTTTTCATTAATCTTTTTATTTTCACTACTATTTAAAAGAAGTAATTTGCTTGGTATAAACCAAGGTTTCGTTTTATATGCCTTGTAAAGTAACACAAATTCTGGGAAGAGCCAAAATCCAAGATTCGATATGGGGCGCTTTAGGATTTTTTCATTCATTCCCATCCAATCAAAAAACCCTTTGTGGGAATTTTGTGAATTGGTTTCTGGAATCATAAGATAAAAAAGGTTTTTTTGAGAAATTATTTGAGAGTTGTTAGTAGGAATTTTAGTATTTTGCTTCCTATTGGTATCAATTATAATCCAGGCCTCAATATCTTCTTTTTGTCTAAGATAAAAATGGAAAAATTTCCAATCAAAGTTTTTTCTATCGGCCGATTTTTCCATATATGGAATATCAACCTGTCCTAGATCATTTTGAAGAGGGATATTCCTCAGTATATCAAAAAGGGCTATTTTAGACCTGTTATAAGTATAAGAAATTTCTTGGTTCTTATTTCCTTCAAAGGGAGATCTATAAAAAAAGCATTCCGTTTTATTTTCATAATTAATAAATTTATATGATAAAAGATTATATCTATAATATTTTCGAAAATTAATTTTTTCGTTAGATAATAAATCTATTTCCGATTTTTTTTTGGAACCAACTAATTGGTTTTTTTCATATGAATCCCGTTTGATTAAATTTTCCTTTTTAGTTATACAACACTGGTGAACTCTATTTCGACATTTTTCTGGTATTAATCTAGACCATCCGATCTGAGATAAATGGTATTGATAATGTCCTTTTAACCAGTTTTTCCATTGATTCGTTTTATAGCTCGGAAGTTTCTTATTTGTTAATTTCGAATGAATCATTCCTTGGCTTTCAAAAGAATCCTTTATTTTAGGCTTAAGAAGAGGGGGGATTCTTTGATATTGAACAACAGATCTTACCAAGTTCCTAATTTGAGTTTGTGATAATTTGTAAAATACATATGCCTGTGACACGTAGGATAAGTCATAAAAAATACGTGAATTTTCTTTAATATTATTAATATTATCAAATGGCTTTTTTATAGTCGAAATAAACGTAATTGGAGTTTTCTTTTTTTTATTAATTCTTTCTTGTTTTCTTTCATTATTGTAAATCGATTTATCAATAATTTTTTTTGTTACTTTAAGAAAAAGGTTTGTATTTATTCTGGGAATATTAATGATAGATAAAAATAGATCTGTGTAGATTTTTTCAATGAAAAATTTTAAAAAACGGGGTAATTGATAGATTAATCGAGCATTTCTTCTTTTTAATATTTGCCATTTTTTGAATCTTTTAGCATTATAATTTGTTTTGTTAGGACTAAGATTATTTATTCTTGGAGTTACTTTTTTTTTCTCTTTTGAGAGTCTTTCTATTTGATTTCGAATTTTACTTGTTCGATCAGCGAGATCCTTCGTTTTTTTTTCTGTCAATGGGGAATTTGCCGAACCCGGAGATGCAATTTGAGTAAATGATTCGTGAATTATCTGACTGTTTGAATCTTTTTGTTCCTTAATTTCGCTTAATTTATATACTTCTCTTAATCTAAATAATAGAATTGGATTTACTTTTGAAAGTTCTTTTATTATTTTTTTTATAAAAATAACACCTATGATAACCCATTTTTTGATTTCTTTTGAAACTTTTCCAAGTAATTTTGTTTTTTCTTCAAAAACGTTTACAACTCGAAAATACTTCTTTTCAGATTTAGCAATTTTTTTTTTGAATTCCTTTAAAATAGCTTTAAAAAGCGAAGGACGTTTTCGGGGTGGACCAAAAGGAAGTTCTGCTT